GTTAATGTAGCTTAACAATAAAGCAAAGCACTGAAAATGCTCAGACGAATTTTTGTAAATTCCATTAACAAAAGGTTTGGTCCTAGCCTTATAATTAATTGGAGGTAAGATTACACATGCAAACATCCATAAACCGGTGTAAAATCCCTTAAAGAAGATGTTAAATTTAAGGAGAGGGTATCAAGCACATTAAATAGCTAAAGACACCTTGCCTAGCCACACCCCCACGGGACCCAGCAGTGATAAATATTAAGCAATGAACGAAAGTTTGACTAAGCTATACCTCTAAGGGTTGGTAAATTTCGTGCCAGCCACCGCGGTCATACGATTAACCCTAACTAATTATTCTCGGCGTAAAACGTGTTTATTGAATTTATATTAATAGAATTAAAATTCAACTAATATGTGAAAATTCATAGTTAGAACTTAAACACAACAACGAAAGTAATTCTAAACAACTCATAAAACACGATAGCTAAGATCCAAACTGGGATTAGATACCCCACTATGCTTAGCCCTAAACTAGAATAATTAAACAACAAAATTATTTGCCAGAGAACTACTAGCAATAGCTTAAAACTCAAAGGACTTGGCGGTACTTTATATCCATCTAGAGGAGCCTGTTCTATAATCGATACACCCCGCTTTACCTCACCATCCCTTGCTAATTCAGCCTATATACCGCCATCTTCAGCAAACCCTTAAAAGGAGAAAAAGTAAGCAAGAGAATTTACCATAAAAACGTTAGGTCAAGGTGTAGCCAATGAGATGGGAAGTAATGGGCTACATTTTCTATTTAAGAACATTACGATACCCTTTATGAAACTAAAGGACAAAGGAGGATTTAGTAGTAAACTAAGAATAGAGAGCTTAGTTGAATTGAGCAATGAAGTACGCACACACCGCCCGTCACCCTCCTCAAGTTAAATAAACTTAACTATACATAATTATAAGTAACAAATTTATTAGAGGAGATAAGTCGTAACAAGGTAAGCATACTGGAAAGTGTGCTTGGAATAATCACAGTGTAGCTTAATACAAAGCATCTGGCCTACACCCAGAAGAATTCATATAAATGAACACTTTGAACTAATTCTAGCCCAAACAACTATACATCTAATTACACTCTACTATAAAATAAAACATTCATCATAAAAGTATTGGAGAAAGAAATTAGCACTAGGAGCTATAGAAAAAGTACCGTAAGGGAAAGATGAAAGATCTAATTATAAGTAAAAATAAGCAAAGATTAAACCTTGTACCTTTTGCATAATGAATTAACTAGAAATAAGCTAACTAAAAGAATTAAAGCTAGAAACCCCGAAACCAAACGAGCTACCTAAAAACAATCTTGCGAATCAACCCGTCTATGTAGCAAAATAGTGGGAAGATTTTTAGGTAGAGGTGAAAAGCCTAACGAGCTTGGTGATAGCTGGTTACCCAAAAAATGAATTTTAGTTCAACTTTAAATTTACCTCAAGAACTTTAAATCCAAACGTAAACTTAAATTATAGCCAAAAGAGGGACAGCTCTTTAGGAACGGAGAAAACCTTAAATAGTGAATAAATAACAACTATATGAATCCTCATATAACCATTGTAGGCCTAAAAGCAGCCATCAACAAAGAAAGCGTTCAAGCTCAACATAAAAACCAAATTATCCTTAAATTCTACATAACTTCCTAAACTACAAATTGGGTTATTCTATAACTTTATAGAAGAAATACTGTTGATATGAGTAACAAGAATAAGTTCTCCAAGCACAAGCGTATAACAACCCGGATAACCATTGTTAGTTATATACAAGTCGCAGACAACAATCACAAAATAAATTTATCTAAAACTAATTTGTTAACCCAACACAGGAGTGCTTTGAGGAAAGATTAACAAAAATAAAAGGAACTCGGCAAACCAGAACCCCGCCTGTTTACCAAAAACATCACCTCTAGCATTTCAAGTATTAGAGGCACTGCCTGCCCAGTGACTAAAGTTAAACGGCCGCGGTATCCTGACCGTGCAAAGGTAGCATAATCACTTGTTCCTTAATTAGGGACTTGCATGAATGGCTAAACGAGGGTTCAACTGTCTCTTATTTTTAATCAGTGAAATTGACCTTCCAGTGAAGAGGCTGGGATAACTTAATAAGACGAGAAGACCCTATGGAGCTTAAATTAACAAACTTATCTATATTATATCTCACCTAATGGAGTAAAAACAATACTATAAGTTTAAAATTTTGGTTGGGGTGACCTCGGAGAACAAAAAATCCTCCGAACGATTATAACATAGACTCACAAGTCAAAGTAACTAAAATTCCAATTGACCCAAAACAATTTGATCAACGGACCAAGTTACCCTAGGGATAACAGCGCAATCCCATTTAAGAGTTCATATCGACAATGGGGTTTACGACCTCGATGTTGGATCAGGACATCCCAATGGTGCAGAAGCTATTAATGGTTCGTTTGTTCAACGATTAAAGTCCTACGTGATCTGAGTTCAGACCGGAGAAATCCAGGTCGGTTTCTATCTATTAACAATTTCTCCCAGTACGAAAGGATAAGAGAAATAGAGCCCCCTTCACAAAAGCGCTCTCAACCAAATTTATGAAGATAATCTAAATAATTTATCTATGTAAAAATTACACCTAGACCAGGTTATTAGGGTGGCAGAGCCAGGAAATTGCGTAAGACTTAAAACCTTGTTCCCAGAGGTTCAAATCCTCTCCCTAATAATATATTTAATCAACATCCTATCCCTACTTATCCCTATCCTAATTGCCATAGCCTTTCTAACATTAGTAGAACGCAAAATCTTAGGATATATACAATTACGAAAAGGCCCAAACATCGTAGGACCCTATGGAATTCTACAACCATTTGCCGACGCTATAAAACTATTTATTAAAGAACCAATACGACCCCTAACAACATCTATAACACTATTCGTTATCGCACCAACCCTATCACTAACACTAGCACTAAGCTTATGAATTCCATTACCAATACCTCACCCACTAATTTACCTCAACCTTGGAATCCTATTTTTCTTAGCCACATCAAGCCTCTCAGTGTATTCAATTTTATGATCAGGATGAGCCTCAAACTCTAAATATTCATTATTTGGTGCACTACGAGCAGTAGCCCAAACAATCTCATATGAAGTAACAATAGCCATCATCCTATTATCAGTATTACTCATAAGTGGCTCGTTCTCACTACAAACACTTATTATTACACAAGAATACATATGACTTATCATCCCCGCTTGACCACTAGCTATAATATGATTTATCTCAACACTAGCAGAAACCAATCGAGCTCCATTTGACCTAACCGAAGGAGAATCTGAACTAGTCTCAGGCTTCAACGTTGAATACGCCGCAGGCCCATTCGCACTATTTTTCATAGCCGAATACACTAACATCATCCTAATAAACGCATTAACAACAATCATTTTCCTAGGACCAATCTACAACACTCACCTCCCAGAACTCTACTCAACTAATTTCATAATAGAAACCCTAATTCTCTCATCAACATTTTTATGAATCCGAGCATCATACCCCCGATTCCGCTATGACCAACTTATACATTTATTATGAAAAAACTTCTTACCACTTACACTAGCATTCTGCATATGACACATCTCCCTACCAATATTCATAGCAAGCATCCCCCCATACTTGTAGAAATATGTCTGATAAAAGAGTTACTTTGATAGAGTAAATAATAGAGGCTTAAATCCTCTTATTTCTAGAACAAAAGGAATTGAACCTTAACCTAAGAATCCAAAATTCTTCGTGCTACCTGTACACCATATCCTATCTAGTAAGGTCAGCTAATTAAGCTATCGGGCCCATACCCCGAAAACGTTGGTTTAAATCCTTCCCGTACTAATTAACCCTATTACCCTTCTCATCATCTACTCCACTATTATCTCAGGACCCTTAATTACAATATCCAGCTCAAACCTACTAATAATATGAGTAGGGCTGGAATTAAGCCTTCTATCAATTATTCCATTATTGATTAACAAAAAAAATCCCCGATCAACTGAAGCAGCAACAAAATACTTTGTAACACAAGCAACAGCATCAATAATTGTCCTACTTGCCATTATCCTAAATTACAAACAACTAGGAACATGAATATTCCAACAACAAACAAACAGCCTCATCCTTATACTGACACTTATTGCTTTATCCATAAAACTAGGCCTAGCACCATTTCACTATTGACTACCAGAAGTAACTCAAGGCATTGAACTACGCACAGGATTAATCCTGCTTACATGACAAAAAATCGCCCCACTATCTATTCTACTACAAATTTATAACCTTATTAACCCAACCATTACCACAATAATTGCAATTTTATCAATCTTTATCGGAGCATGAGGAGGACTTAACCAAACACAAATACGAAAAATTATAGCATACTCATCAATTGCCCACATAGGATGAATAATGGCTATTATTACATTCAATCCATCACTAACACTACTCAACCTATTAATTTACATCATCCTTACAATTCCAATGTTCATGATATTAATACTAAACGCATCAACTACAATAAACTCAATTTCACTTATATGAAACAAAACCCCCACAACACTAATAATAATATCCCTAATCCTTCTGTCCCTTGGAGGCCTCCCTCCACTAACAGGATTTTTACCCAAATGAATTATCATCACAGAACTACTAAAAAACAACTGTACAATTTTAGCCACCATAATAGCTATAATAGCCTTACTAAATCTATTTTTTTATACACGACTAATCTACTCAACCTCCCTCACAATATTCCCAACAAACAACAACTCAAAAATACTATACCGCATTATAAACCAAAAACATAACTCCATCATTCCACTACTTTCAACCACAAGCACAATAACACTCCCAATCTCACCACAACTAATCATGTAGAAGTTTAGGATATACAGTCCAAGAGCCTTCAAAGCCCTAAGAAAACAAACAAGTTTAACTTCTGCTAAGGACTGTAAGACTTTATCCTACATCTATTGAATGCAAATCAATTACTTTAATTAAGCTAAGACCTCAACTAGATTGGAAGGAATTAAACCCTCGAAATTTTAGTTAACAGCTAAATACCCTACATCTGGCTTCAATCTACTTCTCCCGCCTATCAGAAAAGGGCGGGAGAAGCCTCAGTAGGGTAACTCCTACACCTCCGAATTTGCAATTCGACATGAATATCACCTTAAGGCTTGGTAAAAAGAGGATTCAAACCTCTGTGTTTAGATTTACAGTCTAATGCTTACTCAGCCATTTTACCTATGTTCGTAAACCGTTGACTATTCTCAACTAACCATAAAGATATTGGTACTCTATACTTACTATTTGGTGCATGAGCAGGAATAGTAGGCACAGCACTTAGCATCCTAATTCGAGCTGAACTAGGACAACCGGGTGCACTCTTAGGAGATGACCAAATCTACAACGTAATTGTCACTGCCCACGCATTTGTTATAATTTTCTTTATAGTGATACCTATGATAATTGGAGGCTTTGGAAATTGACTTGTTCCTTTAATAATTGGGGCCCCCGATATAGCGTTTCCACGAATAAATAATATAAGTTTTTGACTTCTACCTCCATCATTTCTCCTATTACTAGCATCATCCATAGTAGAAGCAGGAGCAGGAACAGGATGAACAGTCTACCCACCCTTAGCCGGAAACTTAGCCCACGCTGGGGCATCAGTCGACCTTACCATTTTCTCCCTCCATCTAGCCGGTGTTTCATCCATTCTAGGTGCAATTAATTTTATCACAACTATCATTAACATAAAACCACCAGCAATAACTCAATATCAAACTCCATTATTTGTATGATCAGTTCTTATTACAGCCGTTCTTCTACTCTTATCACTTCCAGTCTTAGCTGCAGGAATTACAATACTGCTAACAGACCGAAACTTAAACACAACTTTCTTTGACCCCGCAGGAGGAGGAGACCCAATTCTTTACCAACATTTATTCTGATTCTTTGGCCACCCAGAAGTCTATATTCTAATTCTCCCAGGGTTTGGTATCATCTCACACGTAGTAACTTATTATTCTGGTAAAAAAGAACCATTTGGATACATAGGAATAGTATGAGCCATAATATCCATTGGCTTCCTAGGATTCATTGTCTGAGCCCACCACATATTTACAGTAGGCTTAGACGTAGACACACGAGCTTACTTTACATCTGCCACTATAATTATTGCTATCCCAACCGGAGTAAAAGTATTTAGCTGATTAGCAACATTACATGGAGGAAACATCAAATGATCCCCAGCTATACTATGAGCTCTAGGCTTTATTTTCCTATTTACAGTAGGAGGTCTTACAGGAATTGTTCTATCAAACTCCTCACTAGACATTGTACTTCATGATACATATTACGTAGTAGCCCACTTTCACTATGTACTATCTATAGGAGCAGTATTTGCTATTATAGCTGGATTTGTTCACTGATTCCCACTATTCTCAGGCTACACTCTAAATGACACATGAGCTAAAGCTCACTTTGCAATCATATTTGTTGGAGTGAACATAACATTCTTCCCTCAACATTTCCTAGGCCTTTCAGGAATACCCCGACGATACTCAGATTACCCAGATGCCTACACTACATGAAACACAGTATCCTCAATAGGATCATTTATCTCACTTACAGCTGTCCTTGTAATAATTTTCATAATCTGAGAAGCCTTCGCCTCTAAACGAGAAGTAATATCAGTATCTTACTCTTCAACTAACTTAGAATGACTTCACGGATGTCCACCTCCATACCATACATTCGAAGAACCCTCCTATGTAAAAGTAAAATAAGAAAGGAAGGAATCGAACCCCCTTAAACTGGTTTCAAGCCAATCCCATAACCTCTATGTCTTTCTCAATAAGATATTAGTAAAATAATTACATAACTTTGTCAAAGTTAAATTATAGACTAGAACCTCTATATATCTTATATGGCATACCCATTCCAACTAGGCTTACAAGACGCTACATCTCCAATCATAGAAGAACTAACAAATTTTCATGACCACACATTAATAATCGTTTTCCTAATCAGCACCCTAGTACTTTATATTATCTCACTCATACTAACAACAAAACTAACACACACAAGCACCATAGACGCCCAAGAAGTCGAAACTATTTGAACTATTTTACCAGCTGTAATCCTAATCTTAATTGCCCTTCCATCTTTACGAATTTTATATATAATAGACGAAATTAACAACCCAGTACTAACAGTAAAAACCATGGGTCATCAATGATACTGAAGCTACGAATATACAGACTATGAAGACCTATGCTTTGACTCTTATATAGTCCCAACAAATGATTTAAAACCAGGTGAACTTCGACTATTAGAAGTAGACAACCGAGTAGTTCTACCAATAGAATTACCCATTCGCATACTAATCTCATCTGAAGACGTCCTACACTCATGAGCTGTCCCATCACTAGGATTAAAAACCGACGCAATCCCAGGACGACTAAACCAAGCAACAGTAACATCAAACCGACCAGGACTATTCTACGGCCAATGCTCAGAAATCTGCGGGTCAAATCATAGCTTCATACCTATTGTTCTTGAAATAGTACCACTAAAACACTTCGAAAACTGATCAACTTCAATAATTTAAAATCATTGTGAAGCTTAAAGCGTTAACCTTTTAAGTTAAAGTAAGAGACTCAAAATCTCCACAATGACATGCCACAGCTAGACACATCCACATGATTTGTTACCATTGTCTCATCAATAATTACCCTATTTGTTTTATTTCAATTAAAAATTTCCTCACAATCATTTCCACTCTCACCTTCACCAAAACTAACAACAACACTAAAAACAAAAAACCCTTGAGAATTAAAATGAACGAAAATCTATTTGCCTCTTTCATTACCCCTACAATAATAGGCCTACCAATCGTCGTAGCCATCATCATACTCCCATCAATTATATTTCCATCATCAAAACGCTTAATCAATAACCGTCTCTACTCGTTTCAACACTGACTCATTAAACTTATTACTAAACAAATAATGTTAATTCACACAACAAAAGGACGGGCATGAACACTAATAATTATTTCTCTAATTATATTTATTGGATCCACAAACCTTCTAGGTCTTCTTCCACATACATTTACACCAACTACACAACTATCCATAAACCTGAGCATAGCAATCCCGTTATGAGCTGGAGCTGTAATCTTAGGATTTCGCAATAAACTTAAAAATTCCCTAGCCCACTTCCTCCCACAAGGGACCCCAATCCCACTAATCCCAATGTTAATTATTATTGAAACAATTAGCTTACTCATTCAACCAATAGCCCTAGCAGTTCGACTAACAGCAAACATCACTGCAGGACACCTTCTCATGCACCTAATTGGAGGGGCAACCTTAGTATTGATAAATATTAGCCCACCAACCGCTATAATTACATTTATTATTCTTCTCCTTCTAACAATTTTAGAATTTGCCGTAGCATTAATTCAAGCTTACGTATTCACACTACTTGTAAGCCTTTACTTACATGACAATACATAATGACCCACCAAACACACGCATACCACATAGTCAATCCAAGTCCATGACCACTAACAGGAGCCCTATCAGCTCTTTTACTTACATCAGGTCTAGTCATATGATTTCATTATAATTCTACTACACTCCTGTCTCTAGGACTAATGGCAAATACTCTAACAATATATCAATGATGACGAGACATTATCCGTGAAGGCACATATCAAGGCCATCACACCCCTATTGTCCAAAAAGGACTTCGATATGGAATGGTTCTGTTTATCGTATCTGAAGTTTTCTTCTTTGCTGGTTTCTTCTGAGCATTCTACCACTCTAGCCTTGTACCAACACATGATCTCGGAGGCTGTTGACCACCAACAGGAATCACACCACTTAATCCTCTTGAAGTCCCACTTCTTAATACATCAGTCCTATTAGCGTCAGGCGTATCAATCACATGAGCCCACCATAGCCTAATAGAAGGAAAACGAAAACATATAAATCAAGCCCTTATAATTACCATTATTTTAGGACTTTACTTTACTATTCTTCAAGCCTCAGAATATTTCGAAACATCATTTTCCATTTCAGACGGCATCTACGGATCTACATTTTTCATAGCAACAGGATTCCATGGTCTACACGTAATCATCGGATCAACCTTTCTCATTGTATGTCTCCTTCGACAACTAAAATTCCATTTCACATCAAAACATCACTTCGGATTTGAAGCAGCAGCCTGATACTGACATTTCGTAGATGTAGTTTGACTATTCCTGTACGTATCTATTTATTGATGAGGATCTTGCTCTCTTAGTATAATCAATATAACTGACTTCCAATTAGTAGATTCCGAAACCATCACGGAAGAGAGTAATAAACTTATTAATTATTATTATAATCAATAGTATTATTTCGATAGCCCTAGTTTTAATCGCATTCTGATTACCACAAATTAATCTATACTCAGAAAAAGCTAATCCTTATGAATGCGGATTTGATCCAACAAGCTCCGCACGTCTACCCTTCTCCATAAAATTTTTCCTTGTAGCCATTACATTCCTTCTATTTGACCTAGAAATTGCACTTCTACTACCACTACCATGAGCAATCCAGTCTTCCAACACCACAACAATAACCCTTACAGCTTTCGCTTTAGTCACAATCTTATCTTTAGGATTATGCTATGAATGATCACAAAAAGGACTGGAATGAACGGAATAAATGGTAATTAGTTTAAACAAAATTAATGATTTCGACTCATTAGATTATGACAATCGTCATAATTACCAATATGACAACTGCCTTCCTTAACCTTCTATTATCTTTTTTCCTGTCCCTTCTAGGCACACTAATATTTCGTTCACACCTAATATCAACTTTACTATGTTTAGAAGGAATAATATTATCCCTATTTATTATAACTTCAATAACTACCCTAAACTCCAATTCCATAGTATCAATACCAATCCCCATCACAATCATGGTATTTGCAGCATGTGAAGCAGCAGTAGGACTAGCCCTTCTAGTCAAAATTTCCAACACATACGGAACTGATTATGTACAAAACCTAAACCTCCTACAATGCTAAAAATTATTATCCCTTCACTTATACTTCTCCCAACCACCTGACTATCCACCCCCAAAAAAACCTGAATAAACGTAACAGCTCATAGCTTCCTCGTAAGCCTAGCTAGCTTAATTCTTCTATGACAAAACGATGAAAATTACTTAAACTTCTCAGTAATATTTTCTTCAGACCCACTATCTACCCCACTAATTATTCTTACTACCTGACTCCTCCCACTCATACTTATAGCTAGCCAAAACCACCTAAAAAAAGAAAAATACTCACATCAAAAATTTTACATTTCTATACTTGTAACTCTTCAAATTCTGCTAGTAATAACCTTTTCAGCAACCGAATTGATCATATTCTATATCCTATTTGAAGCCACCTTAATCCCCACATTAATTATTATTACCCGATGAGGCAACCAAACAGAACGACTAAACGCAGGAATTTACTTTTTATTCTATACATTAATTGGCTCAATCCCCCTTCTAATCGCCCTTATCTATATTCAAAACTCCATTGGCTCACTAAACCTTATAATTTTATCATTAACAACTCACCCAATCGACTTTTCTTGGTCCAATAGCATCCTATGGCTAGCATGTATAATAGCATTTCTTATTAAAATACCATTATATGGAGTCCACCTATGATTACCTAAAGCACATGTAGAAGCCCCAATTGCAGGATCCATGATTCTAGCTGCTATCCTATTAAAACTCGGAGGGTATGGAATGATTCGAATATCAATCATCCTAGATCCACTAACAAAACATATAGCCTACCCATTCATCCTTCTATCTATATGAGGAATAATTATAACAAGTTCTATCTGCCTTCGACAAACAGACCTAAAATCACTAATTGCTTACTCCTCAGTTAGTCATATAGCCCTAGTAATTTCATCCATTATAATCCAAACCCCATGAAGCTTTATAGGGGCCACTATATTAATAATAGCCCACGGATTAACTTCATCTTTACTATTTTGCTTAGCAAACTCTAACTATGAACGAATCCACAGCCGAACCATAATCATAGCCCGAGGCCTACAAATAATCTTCCCCTTAATAGCATCACTATGACTACTAGCCAGCCTAGCTAATCTAGCTTTACCCCCATCAATCAACCTTGTAGGCGAATTATTCATTGCTATATCCATATTCTCCTGATCTAACTTCTCAATTATCCTAATAGGAATTAACATTGTTATCACGGCCATATATTCAATGTACATAATCATCACAACACAACGAGGAAAACTAGTTTACCACATAAACAACCTCCAACCTTCACACACCCGAGAATTAACTTTAATACTACTACATATTATTCCACTAGCACTACTAACCATCAACCCAAAACTAATTACAGGACTAACAATATGTAAACATAGTTTACAAAAAACATTAGACTGTGAATCTAACAACAGGAAATTAACCTTCCTTGTTTACCAAGAAAGTACGCAAGAACTGCTAACTCATGCAACCATGTCTAAAATCATGGCTTTCTTACTTTTATAGGATAATAGCAATCCATTGGTCTTAGGAACCAAAAATCTTGGTGCAAATCCAAATAAAAGTAATAAACATAATTACATCATCAATCTTAACAATTTTTATCATCCTATCATCTCCTATATTAATTTCAATAACTAACCTGACTAAACATATTAATCTCCCACTATACACTACAGCATCAATTAAACTCTCATTTTTCTTGAGCCTCCTACCCTTACTCCTGTTTTTTCACCAAAACACAGAATATATAATCACCGGATGACACTGAATTACCATCAACTCAATCAACATCACAATAAGCTTTAAAATCGACTACTTCTCTATCGTATTTCTATCAGTAGCACTATACGTCACATGATCAATCATACAATTCTCTTCATGGTATATACATTTAGACTACCATATTAACCGATTCATCAAATACCTTACAATATTCCTCATTACAATGATTATTCTTACCTCAGCTAACAATTTATTCCAACTATTCATCGGCTGAGAAGGAGTTGGAATTATATCATTCCTACTAATTGGCTGATGGTACGGACGAGCCGACGCCAACACAGCAGCCTTACAAGCTATTATCTATAACCGAATCGGAGACGTAGGATTTATCCTAGCCATAACTTGATATTGCCTAAACACAAACTCCTGAGAACTACAACAAATCTTAATATCTAATAACAGCAATTTTATCCCATTAATAGGCCTATTAATTGCAGCAACAGGAAAATCAGCCCAATTTGGACTCCACCCGTGACTACCCTCAGCAATAGAAGGACCAACACCAGTTTCAGCCTTACTACACTCAAGCACTATAGTTGTAGCAGGAATCTTCCTACTCATCCGATTTCACCCCCTCACATCAAACAACAGTGCAATCCTCACGACAATAATATGCCTAGGAGCCTTAACCACATTATTTACAGCTATCTGTGCACTTACACAAAACGATGTAAAAAAAATTGTAGCCTTCTCCACATCCAGCCAACTAGGACTCATAATAGTTACTTTAGGAATTAACCAACCCTACTTAGCTTTCCTTCACATCTGTACACATGCATTCTTCAAAGCCATACTATTCATGTGCTCCGGATCAATTATCCATAACCTAAACGACGAACAGGACATCCGAAAAATAGGAGGTATTATAAAAATTATACCACTCACATCATCCTGCCTAATCATCGGAAGCCTAGCCCTTACAGGAATACCATTTCTAACCGGATTCTACTCTAAAGACTCCATTATTGAATCCATAAACATATGCAATACCAACGCCTGAGCCCTTATAATTACACTTATAGCCACATCAATAACAGCTATTTACAGCATCCGAATCATCTACTTCGTCGCCATGACTAAACCCCGTTACCCGCCTATAATTATCATTAATGAAAACGACCCAAACCTAATTAATCCAATTAAGCGACTAGCACTAGGCAGTATCCTAGCTGGCTACGTAATTTCAAACAATCTACCCCCGACTAACATTCAAATTCTTACCATACCATGATATCTAAAAATCCTAGCCCTATTAATTTCCATCTTAGGTTTTATTATTGCTCTAGAACTAAACAACCTAACCCTAAAACACTCAGTCCACAAAATCAAACCTCACTCGACATTTTCAACACACCTAGGATTCTTTCCATCCATTCTACACCGTATAATCCCACTAAAATCCCTGGACCCAAGCTTCAAAGTATCTCTAGGATTATTAGACATAATCTGACTAGAAAAATCAATTCCTAAATCCACTTCATTCATTCACACCTTTACATCCAAAATATTAACCAACCAAAAAGGAATAATCAAACTATACTTCTTATCATTTTTTATCTCCATAACCCTAGTTATCATTCTCTATTTTACTAATCCCGAGTGATTTCAATAATAATAAAAATTCCAGCAAACAATGACCACCCAGCTACAACCATTATCCAAGTAGCACAACTATATATCGCCGCGACACCAACACCACCCTCTAACATTACCCCAACATCATCAATATCATACATTAACCAATCACTTAGACTATCAATGCCAACAAACTCAACAACATCTTGACTCTCAATAAATCACACTAAAAATGCCTCTATTAAACCCCCAATAATTAAAAAACTAATAAATAATCAATTTGAACCTCAAGTCTCAGGATACTCCTCAGTAGCTATAGCCGTTGTGTATCCAAATACAACCAATATACCACCTAAATAAATTAAAAACACCAATAAACCCAAAAATGAACCACCAAACCCTAAAATTATAAAACAACCAACAAACCCACTAACAATTAAACCCAAACCACCATAAATAGGCGAAGGTTTTAACGCCAACCCTAAACAACCACCTAAAAACGCTAAACTTAAAACAAAAATATAATTATTCATTATTTCTACACAGCATCTGACTGTGACTAATGACATGAAAAATCATCGTTGTAATTCAACTATAGAAACATTTAATGACAAACATCCGAAAAACCCACCCACTATTTAAAATTATTAATCATTCATTCATCGATCTACCCACCCCATCTAACATCTCATCATGATGAAACTTTGGCTCCCTCCTAGGAATCTGCTTAATAATCCAAATTATCACAGGCCTATTTCTAGCAATACACTACACATCAGACACAACAACAGCATTTTCATCAGTAACACATATCTGCCGAGACGTAAATTACGGATGACTAATCCGATACTTACACGCAAACGGAGCCTCAATATTCTTCATCTGCCTATTTCTTCATGTAGGCCGAGGAATATACTATGGATCCTACACTTTTATAGAAACATGGAACATCGGAGTGATTTTACTCTTTGCAGTAATAGCTACTGCATTTATAGGTTACGTTCTTCCATGAGGACAAATATCATTCTGAGGCGCTACAGTCATTACAAACCTACTCTCAGCTATCCCATATATCGGAACTACTCTAGTAGAATGAATTTGAGGAGGGTTCTCAGTAGATAAAGCAACATTAACACGTTTCTTCGCATTTCACTTCATCCTCCCATTCATTATCACAGCCCTAGTCATTGTCCACCTACTATTTCTACACGAAACAGGCTCTAATAACCCAACAGGCCTAAACTCTGACTCAGACAAAATCCCATTCCACCCATACTATACAATCAAAGACATTCTAGGAGTAATCATAATAGTATTATTCCTTATAACTCTGGTCCTATTCTTTCCAGACTTACTAGGAGACCCAGATAACTATACACCAGCCAATCCACTAAACACCCCTCCCCACATCAAACCAGAATGATATTTCCTATTTGCCTACGCCATCCTACGATCAATCCCAAACAAACTAGGAGGAGTTCTAGCCCTAATTATATCTATCCTAATCCTAGCTCTACTGCCTTTTCTCCACACATCCAAACAACGAAGCCTTATATTCCGCCCTATTACACAAACTCTCTATTGAATTTTAGTAGCCAACCTACTAATCCTAACATGAATTGGAGGACAACCAGTAGAACACCCATTTATCATTATTGGACAACTAGCATCAATCAGCTATTTCTCAATTATTCTAATCCTTATACCAATTTCAGGAATTGTAGAAGACAAAATACTCAAACTAAACCTATGTCCTAATAGTATAAACTATTACTCTGGTCTTGTAAACCAAAAATGAAGAAATATTCTTCTTAGGATATCAAGAAGAAGGACTATCTCCCCACCATCAACACCCAAAGCTGATATTCTTATTAAACTACTTCTTGAGTACATAAAATTATCTAGTACATTAGAACATTTATGTATATCGTACATTTAATTTATTTCCCCTAGCATATAAGCAAGTACATTAAATTAATGTATAAAGACATAAATGATAACTTACAATAAAATTACTTTAACATGAATATTATCTAATACATTAGATTAATGTTTTATAGACATAACTGTGTTATCTTACATACACCATTAAGTCATAAACCTTTCTCTTCCATATGACTATCCCCTTCCACATATGGTCTCTATTTCTACCATCCTCCGTGAAACCAACAACCCGCCCATCAATGCCCCTCTTCTCGCTCCGGGCCCATTAAACTTGGGGGTAGCTAAACTGAAACTTTATCAGACATCTGGTTCTTACTTCAGGGCCATTGAATGCGTTATCGCCCATACGTTCCCCTTAAATAAGACATCTCGATGGTACGGGTCTAATCAGCCCATGACCAACATAACTGTGGTGTCATGCATTTGGTATTTTTTAATTTTCGGATGCTATCACTCAACATAGCCGTCAAGGCATGAAGGTCAGCCCAAAGTCTAGCCGAACTCCCAGTTAAGAGTCATTTATCCCCATCCCCCCCAACCACGAGTAATTTATTAATGCTTGAATGACATACTCAAAAACATTATGATAATTTAACTCAACAAACCCCCTACCCCCAATGTCAAACCCCAAAAACACTGGAACACTTCCCCACACATTCTAGTAGTCCACAAAACACAACTTAAATTTTAGTATTAATTTAATTATAATACATTCTTATATTCAATAGCAAAACCTCCTATACCTAACTTACCCAACACGGTTTTTTCA